GCTTTCGACTTCAGGAACAAGCATAAAAAAGGATCCTCTTCAATTACTTAAGTAATTATATAATTATATTAATTTATATTAATTATACTAATAAAATTTATACCTTTCCTCATATAGATATCTAAAAAATATGAAAATATATGGAAATAAATTGCGTCCAATAGGATTTGAACCTATACCAAAGGTTTAGAAGACCTCTGTCCTATCCATTAGACAATGGACGCTTTTCATTCCGATTTTTTCGTCTTTTTTCTTTTGACCTTCCTATTTCTTGTTTCTCAAAAAGAATCGAATTGTATGTGAGATGAGAAAATTTTTGTAATTGCGTATTCAACTCGATGATGAATTAATATAGAATATAGCGGGTAGCGGGAATCGAACCCGCATCGTTAGCTTGGAAGGCTAAGGGTTATAGTCGACGTTGATTTATCATTTTTAACGTCTCTAATTCAAAACCGAACATGAAACGTTAGTTTCATTCGGCTCCTTTATGGAAAATGAAGAAATTTCCAGATCCAAATATAAGACGGGAACGAAATTACAAAAAGAATTTCACCCATAACATCTATGTCAGCTTTTTGTATGAATGCATTTAATTCAAAATAACTTGCTTTCTAGATGATCCCTCTAGAGGAGGGGATTCTAATAATCTTTCTAGTTACTTCGTTCTCTATTTCTATTTGAGAAAATCTTAAGGAAAAAGATTTTGTTTCTACCGAGCTAAAACAAAAAAATATGTTGATTGAAGCCTTTAGTAAACTAAAGTCATCATTTAATAGCTATTTTGCTTCTCTCTAAAAAAAAATGGAAGATTTAGTTACGATTAGAAACCTATTTTTCTATCTTAATCCATGGATCTTTTACTCATATTCATTCAATTGGAAGTATTGATCCAATTCAAAAAAAAAATTCATGTTTCGTAATTTCATAATCGAAATTTTCAATTTTAAATAGATCTTTCAATACAAATCACGAGAATGTATAATTTTCCTCAAATTTTTCATTGAGAGGTAAAGGATTAATTCCTTAAAAAAAATAAAGGTTTTGATCGGAATAGTAATCAAACCGGGAGACCCTTTAACCATTTAAAGGGTTAATAAAACGAATCACACTTTTACCACTAAACTATACCCGCTACACTTCGATTATTGTATTGAAATGGAATTTTTGTCGAATACTGAAATTGAATAGAATCAAGATAGGATCATAAAAGAATCATGAAATGAAATTTAGAATATTGGCATTTTTCATAGGAGAACTTAATCATATTATGAAAAATTATAGTTAAATAACTAAAAAAAAAAGTTCTATTTTTTATTCTGTTTCCTGAAAGGGTTTTGATAGATACGGCTCAAGAAAACCGCTAAAATTATAACTATAACCGAACAAAATTGTGTAGTTTCATTTATTCAACTTATATATGAAAAAAAAATAAGGGGGAAGAAAAGATAATAAGAAATGGTATGTTAGTTTTAGAAAGGAAACATTTTTTTTATTATTCTTGCTTCAATAACAACGATTTTCTGATTATTATCAAATCAGATAAATCATTTTCTTTATTATTTAATTACTAATATTATATAATCCAAAAAAGGGCCTGGCGCGGTACTGATCAGGCCAGGCCGCGAATACTAAAGGCCTTTTCTTTCGCTTTGGGATGAAGAAGGATTTCTTTTTTCTTTCTACATTTTTATTTTAATTAGAAATAGTGAATTGAATCTTTAGAATCTTTTTTTTCTTTTATCTAAATCTAACTGATTGGAATTTCAGAGAAAATAACTACTTAGATGTATTACAAAATATGACTTGTATTTTTTGTATATATATATTAGATATTAGGTTAATAGAAATATAATTCTTATTATATTATAGAATTAAAAATTAGCTTAAATTTTTCTTTTTTTTTTTTTAAGTTTGAAATTTAGTATTTTTTTTTTCAATGAGGAGAGATGGCTGAGTGGACGAAAGCGTCGGATTGCTAATCCGTTGTACGATTCATTCGTACCGAGGGTTCGAATCCCTCTCTTTCCGTTTCTGTTGATGACTTACTATATTGATTTTTATTTCGGATTTTAAAAATTATTTTTCTTTTTTCAAACTAGATCCAAATATATAATATATATATAATATTTAATTTTATATTAATAATAAATTAATTTTATATTAATAATAAATAAAAAATTAAGTAATTAGAAAAAATAGATGAAAAATCAAGCAAAAAAACCCTTTTTATTCGTCGCGTCCAGGATTACGCCCTGGATCATTAGATAGGAATCCGAAAATGAATAAAGAAACAAAGAATATCACTACTGTGTAAACAAAGAGTTTGAGAGTAAGCATTACACAATCTCCAAGATCATTTTTTTTTTTTTGAAAAAAGAAAATAGATTCTCTATTTTTATACTATATTATATGCTATATTTTTTTTTTAATTTAATAACGAAAACTTAATGAATACATTAGATTTAGAAATCGAAATTTTCGTAATTAAAATATATAAAATAGAATTTCTAATTTGATTATCTTAACTTATCAATCAATTCAATCAATAATTTTTTTATACCTACTTTTGATATTTTGAAGGATCACAATAAGGTTTTTCACTTACAGAAAAAAATAGTTAGAATCCGAAAACAAGGTGATCCGGATTGTGACTATTCAAGAATTTTTATGTTTGAATCAAGTGTTCATACTGGAAGACTTGTCTGATTTTAGCAATTATTAGAATTGTTTTTCTCAAAAAAAAATCGTTCTTTAGTACAAGATGAAGGATCTTATCGAAAACTTACAGCAGCTTGCCAAACAAAGGCTAAGAGAAAAAAGAGTACAGGTATAACTGGCATAAAATCTACGATTGGACTCAAAAAAGCGTAGGCCTCAGGTAATTTAGCTAATAAAAAACTACTCGAATAAAGGGGAGAATTAAGACAGATCAAACTAAAGATATTAAGCATAACAGAAATTTTGTTTTTTCGATAATTGGATTTTGATTGAGTTATTGATAGAAGTGAAAAATGAAAAAAAAAAGATAGACCAAAAATCCTTCTTTTTTCAGAACTTACTTACTCAACCAAACAACCTTCCATTCTCAAAGGAGAATAGAAGAAATTCTACTTTCATGCAATATTTTAATGGAATTATATGCAATGATCAATAAATTCAATTGAATTCAATATCGTCATGTGTCAAAATACTAACAATAGAATCTAATTGTTTCTTTCAATATTTTGGCTGGAATTGACGAATAATCGATAATAATATTACTGTTTATTAGTATCGAATAGAAAAAAAGTGGGGCGTGGCCAAGTGGTAAGGCATCGGGTTTTGGTCCCGCTATTCGGAGGTTCGAATCCTTCCGTCCCAGAGTAGAGTATAGTAAATAACATTAAATTAAATAAGAGTACAGTAAATAATTTTAAATATTTAATACTAAATTTAAATTATAGTATTTATTAATATAAAATAACAAATTTGGATTGTTTTAAAAGTGTAATATTGGATCGAATTTGATTCTTTTGACTAATGGATCTAACCAACATAAATCTTATCTTTTTTTTTTCACATTTTTTAAGGAAAAAGGATGATAAGTGTTCAAATGACACGTAGATACAACTGAATCTAATCTTTTGGAGATTTAGATAAGATGGGGTTATAAATTACATAATTAAATTAAAAAATTTGAATTCAAAAAAAAAAAGGAGTCTTTTTCGTATATCCATCTTCTACTTAATTTATTCGTATATTTCTTTCTTCTTATATATTTCTTTATTTCTGTTCTTATCTATTTCTTTAGTCTTCTATTTTTATATTTCTTTCTATTTCTATATAAAATATATTATATAAAATATATTGGATTTTTCTAATCTATATATATTTCATTTCGATTTTGGTTTTGTTATTTAGTGCTTATTAAATTGATAATTGGAATAATTGAGTTCAAAAAGAAACACATGAATTTCCCTTTCTTAGAGATGATCAAGTGTTATCTTTATTGTAATTGTTTGTAAAAAATTTTTCTTTATTTTTTTTTTTAATGAAGTAATTTAGAAGTAATAAAGAAAAAATGAAGAAAATTCATTAAAAATGAAAATAACTAAATAATAACTTAAGATAAGTATAGAAGATAAGATAGATTCGATATCTATGTACCGACTGTCCTGGCTAAACCAATGACTATTCATGATTCCATAATTGAATCAACCGCATAGCGGTTCCAAATTTGAGGAATGTTATGGTAAAACTTCGTTTGAAACGATGTGGTAAAAAGCAACGTGCGACTTGCAGGACATGATCCATTGTGGATTCTTCTATCCATCATCCTTTAATAAAGGATGCTCTTGACTCGACATCCTTTGTTCCACTCGAACCCCGCATTTTTTTTGTTGGGTGTAATGGAATATAGTACATGATGGAGCTCGAGTGGAAAATTTTGATTTATTTTCTCAAGGGAAAAGGGTCTATGGTTAGTGTCAATCAATAAGTTAGAACAACTTTGTAAATATGTCTTTGACAGAGAAATCGAAAGGATCCAAATTAATCAAATTCTAAATTCCAAAGGAATTTTTGTTGGAATTGATAAAAACCTCTTCGATCAAAAAATGATATATATCGTGCGGGAATCCGCCGTTCGTATGATTTTAGTCTTTGATAGAAAGATATATTGATAGAAAGAAATAACAAAAAAGGTATGTTGCTACCATTTTTGTTTTTGATTAAAAATCAACGAAGTCATGTCTAAACCCAATGATTCAAAACAAAGATAAAGGATTCCGCAACAAGGAAACGCCCTTTCTATTTTAATTGTCACAACAATTGGATTTGGATCAGAATGCAGAATTCAAATAGATTTAAAATTAAAAGGGTATTCGAGACTGCTCAATAAACGAAAAGCAAAAGAATTTTCTTTTGGTTAAGAGTTATTCAACTTGAGTTATGAGTATACAAATGATTTTATTTTTTAGGAAAAAAAGACTTAATTGTTAGTCTAATTCATTTGATAA